AATGCGGTACAAGTAATTCCAAAAATCTGGTATAAAAAAATATATAAACAAAAGCAAAAAAAGCCTTTCACACTTTTTTTTGATTATATATATGGAACTGCCAATAAAAAATTTCTTCTTTTTAAGAACTTGATGTTGATAAATCCGCAGATCTATAAATTCATTTCGGACAATTGAACCTTCTCAAACTGTTTCTTTTTAAGAACTAAAAAGATTTGTGCCAAAATAACAGATACCAAGAAGAACAAAAGTCCTTGGACACGTAATGGGTCTTGAAGTACTATTTCCGCATCCCCCTGACCAAATCCACCCACATTAGGATTACTCGTTAATGGTTGATCAAGTTTGATGGATTCGCCTTCTGAAACAAGAAGTTCTGGTCCTGGAGGTATAATATCAATTACTTGGCGTCCCTCTGACGTATCTGTTATGGTTATTTCGTACCCTCCTTTTTCTTTTCGTATTATTTTGCTCACTATACCCGCTGCTGTAGCATTATAAACCGTATTGTTACTCTTGCTCCCGTCGGGATAAATCTGACCTCTTCCCCTGTTTCCGCCTACGTATATAGGATATTTTAAGAAGTAAACATCTTTCTTAGTAGCGGGGTTCGGAGAAAGAATAGGAAAGGTGATTTCACTATATTTCTGGCCAGGAACAGGGCCTACCACAAGAATATTTTTTTTAGTGGGGCGATAACGCTGAAAAGACAGATTACCCATTTTTTCTTTCATATCTGGCGAAATACGGCCGGGAGGGGCTAATTCAAACCCATCGGGTAAAATAAGAACAGCCCCTACATTCAACGCTCCCTTTTTACCATTAGCAAGAACTTGTTTCAGTTGCATATCATAAGGAATTCGAACAACTGCTTCAAATACAGTATCAGGAAGTACCGCTTGTGGAACCTCAATATCCACAGGCTTATTAGCTAAATGACAATTGGCACATACAATACGTCCAGTTGCTTCGCGTGGATTTTCATAACCCTGCTGTGCAAAAATGGGATATGCATTTGAAATGTATGCCCGAGTTATTATATATATCATGAGCGATACGGAAATGTAGCGAGTAACCTCTTCCTTTATCCAAGAAAAAGCCTTTCTAGTGTACATAATACAATCGTTGATCCCGAAAATTTCTACAATAAAACAATAAAATTGGGTGGGTTGCTAGTATAGTTCCCTATCCACGATGCTGCTATTTACTGAAAATTTTTTACTAAAACATAGGAAGACCCGTTTTAGTAATTTAGTAAAAATCCGAATTTTAGTAAAAATCCGAATCTCTTGGATGTATAGAAAAAATAAAGTGTATAAAAAAGTAAGATTTTGAATGTTTTCCTTATGTACAAAATAACAAACATTCTAATTGGATCGGTAGATCATTTTTCAGCGCTTCATTGAATGATAAATCATTACAAGTGACGGAGATACATTATTTAAATAACGAAAGATCCAATATTTTAAAATTGTATCGATAATGACTGGAAAAATGGAAGCAAGAACACATATAATTTGATCGTTATGAGCAAATCCAAAATCTTTGTAGACAGCGTCAATCATTAGTTTCCAACCGTGGGTTGAATGGAATCCTAGAAATAACTCGGTTAAGAAAAGAAGAGAAAAAGCTTTTATTGTATCGCTTAAGTTATATAGGAATTCCTGAACCCAAGAATTAAGAATAATAAGTTCTTCATTACCTAGAATAGAATAAACACTTAGAATAACAAAACAAATTATATTTGTCGAGAAATGAAAAATCGTATGGATACGATCCTCATTGTTTATCTTGATCAATTGGATCGTTTCTTTGTGGATTCCGATACGAAACTTTTGTGGATGCGTTTCCGGACATTCCTTTATCATTTCCTCCAATAGGAGGAGTTCCTCTAATTCGAGAAATTTTTCTAGAATATTCTTTTCCTGAATATCATTTAAAAAAGTTTCGAATTTACTAGTATTCAACCAATTAATAACCCAAGATTCCATAATTTTATTAAATGAAAAAGAGATCCCCCAGGTCAAAAAAATTATAAATGTAAGATATAGAAGTGGAATGAGTGCTTTTTTTTTTTTCATTTTTTCGTCTGTGAATTTTTAATGAACCCGCCTCATTCGTCGACTTTATACAATCTAATATTTATATCAAGCATAAGTTTTATTACAAGCTTCGAGCTTGTGAATCTATTCCCTGTTTTTTTATTTGTGAGTCAGCGGTTAGTCCTTGAATTTAGAAAGAATACAGAAATAGGCTAAGAATAAGAAAGAGTACATGAATGAAGAAAAAAAAAATATTATTTCCAGATATCTCAATTGCTCAAATTCGAAGCAATTCCCTCTTTTCAATGAATGCCCGAAAGAGCCACTTCAAATTGTGATTTCGAGATAAAAGAATCCAATTTCATATTTCGAAAAAAAAATAGCCGACTGCCCATAGTACAATAGTACACAGGAATAATTGAGATCAATTTATGAAGAAAATTTCTGAAGAATAGGATATTGTAATGATAAAAAATGAGTGTAAAAAGAAAAATAAGACAGAAAAGTTATCATTCTAAGGGGTCCAATCCTTTGCTTATTAAGGAGCACAAAAAAAGGTAAAAAGAAACGTCGATTGACAAAAGAAAGGAGAGACTTTTTACAAGATATGATCTATCCGTATCTAACGTATCAATTTTAATAAAAAATAAAATAAAAATTTTTTATTCTATATCTTATTCCGAAATGCTTTGTTTTGATCTATGAGATGAGTCTATATTATTTCTATTTGTTACTTGTTTTGTTACTGAATTTACATGCGCATAAAAAAATTTTCGGACAAAAAAAGTTTCATTTTTGAATTGTTCTGTATATATAATATACATCCTCTTTGGTTCATCAGTATTGTGAAGGAATTTCAATTAAGTTATGCTATATAAAAAAAAGGAAAGGACTCTCGGAATTTTTTCCCTCCTGCTAAGAAAATGTTCAGCCTTCAGGCCATTTCAAAATCCTTCAATTGGTACACGCAAGAAATAGGCCAATTTGGCTGCTTTTTGCTCAATTTCTCGTGGAGTTAAATTCTCATCAGTACGAGTCAAAGGAATGGCCCCCTGGCCTCTGATTTCCATATAAAGGGCATGCCGAGCATAAATACCCTCTTTAACTTCTATTCTGATAGACTGAATATCTTTCATAAGGAATCGTAGTAAGATGCGACGATTTTTTCCAGGAAATCCCCAACGAAAAATACACACTATTCTTTCTTTTATATCGAAAAGATCATAACCACTACCCACATTCCACGAAATGGTGCACCACAAATAAGAGCTAAAAAAGAGACCGGCGATCCCATAGAAAGACATCACAAGCCCTTGTGGAAAAAAAATTATTTGCTGAGACAAAAATAAAGATATCAAATTTATGCCAAGATAACTGGAAATTCCAACCAATAAAAATCCCAATGAACCTAAAAAAAGTATAAAGGCCCAGCATAAATTACTTGTTTTTCGAGACCCCGCTATAAGTTCTATCCATATGCGTTTTGATCGCCAACTCATACTAGATCCAGTTGAATTTTATTGGAAGTAGGAGACTAGCCCAAAGGAATTTCACGTTACTTTTTTTTGCTTCTATTTTTGCTTCCGAAGTAACTTTCATCAACTCGCATTATTCGGATGTGGATTTTTAGGAGGAATTCGTTAGGTCTAAAAAAAAGGAGCCCTTTCATTTTCATATAATCCCCTATACATATATATATACATTGGTTTTGGTTTATTTCAGACATCCGATCCAATTTGAAAATAGCTCATTTACCCATATATCATATTTACGCCTGCATAAGAACCCTTTCATTTATCTTTGAAGGAAGTCGCATGGTATACCATATTATAGATTATGGTATACCATATTATATTAAATAGATATCTTAAAAAAAAAATAGATGAAATTTGTCCTCATCGGATCTAAAAAATATTGTTTTTTTGAACATGAAGAGATAAAGAAGCCATTGCAATTGCCGGAAATACTAAGCCCACTAAAGGCACAAAAATGGAGGGTAAGTTGTTGAGAATTGTCATAGAATGGGCACCTCGATTTTCTATTTGTACCTGTTATTTATTGTTATATTAATCTTTTTATCTGTTATTGTTATCTTATATATAGTCACTTAGATATCTTATAATCATCAAAATTATTATATAATTATACTAAGTTGATCTAAGTGACTATATATAATTTAGTAATCATGTATATTAATCTTTTTATCTGTTGGAGTATTGATAAAAAAAATTATATACATGATTCTTTCTAGAATTTAATCTTATGTCTATGTCACCAAAACAAAAAAGACCTGCATTTTGACTTTCATTCCGATAAATAAATACTTGATTTATTATTATTTCTGATTCAAAGGAAAAAACCCGTGGAACTGAAATAACTCGGTTATCACGTGTTTTAAAAAATTCCGCGGTATGATTGGATCGAATATGCCTTTCTCAAATAAAGGTTCGGCCTCTTGTGAACCTTCCGGTACTGTTATATTCAATGTTTGCTCAATCACCCTTTTACCTGCAAATGCAATGTAGGCGTCGGGTTCCGCAATAATGATATCCCCCAACGTACCAAAACTAGCTGTCACTCCACCAGTCGTCGGAGATGCAAGGATTGATATATAAAATAACTTTTTATTTATTTGATAATCATATAAAGCACAAGATATTTTAGCCATTTGCATTAAGCTCACACCTCCTTCTTGCATGCGTGCTCCTCCGGAAGCACACACTATAATAAGAGGCAGGAATTGATTAGTAGCAGACTCGATCAAACGAGTGATTTTTTCGCCTACTACGGCTCCCATACTGCCTCCAATAAACCGAAAATCCATAACCCCAATTGCTACGGGAATGCCATTTAGTTGGCCTGTGCCTGTTTGAATAGCCTCGGTTAATCCTGTCTCTTTTTGATAAAAAGCAAGGCGGTCTTTATACGGCTCTTCCTCAAAAACAATCTCTTCCTCTTCCTCAAATTCAAATTCAAATTCCCCAAAAAGATCTTCCTCTTCCATGGGATCCCCCAGTTCTTCCTGTTTATCCCCTTCTTTATTTTCATCTGTTGTAGCCCCAATATCTGTTGTAGCCCCAATATCTGTATCTGTATCTTTATGGAATTCCTCATAAGGAAATTCTTCAAGAAAAAGGCGCTCCTCGCCTTGTCTTAAGTCTAATTTTACATCTTTCGGAAAGTTTTTATTAGCGGAATGATTTTTGTCACTATAAAAGTTTTTATTAGCGGAATAATTACGTATCGTCCTTTTATATAAAAAAAATATATGATAATCACGAGTGTAAAAATGAGTGTCAACATTATTATTGACATCAGCCATGTGGCGAAAAAGATAATTAGACGCTCTATAATCCATTCCACAAGCGCGGAAATCCATTCCACAAGCACGGAAATCCATTCCACAAGCACGGAGAAAAGCATCCATACTGTATACTCTATTTTTACAAGCACGTAAATTATGCAGTGAACCAATCTTGCGAATACTCTTATGAGCCCCTCCAATCTATCGAAAAAAGGTGCCAAATTTATATGTCTAAACCGACGGTTTTTCCCCCAAATACGTAATATCAAAACATCGTTCTCCTCCTCGACCCTTTCCAGATCCAGGCTCAGCAGATCAAACTCGAAAACCGCCACTCGGAATAGTATCCAATATCCTGCATCGTGTATATAATCCGCAATTTCAGTTAATTGGTTTTCTATTGGAATTAACGGTCTGATTATAATGATTACAAAGAACAGCGGGCTTCTATGACGAAATAGTCTTATTGCACAAAGACGTAGTATTTCGGCGATTAAACGCAAGATCTCTAAGACATTTATTGCTATAAGAATACATAGGTTTACTGGATTTAACGGCAGCCCCAAAATGCGGTTCGACGTTTCCTTTTGAACCGTCAAATTCAGTATCTCGAACCCCATGAAGTGAATAGTTAATATGTGTGCCCTTTGCGAGTGAAATTTAATACGGCGATGTCCTTTCTTCAATAAGGATATCACCTCCGGGATTCTAACAATCGGGGCATCTGCCCTTTCCCTTTCGCTTTGGTCGATTATAACAACTCGAATATGAAATGAAATACGTCCTATTTGTTTTGCTAAAATACGGCAACACCACCGGATTCGGATTCGTGTCCGGTTTATGGAATTTTTGATATTCTTAAGAATATTCATAACATCTCCTTTTTTTTTTTTTTATTTTGTTTTTTTTTATACAATATTTTATTTTCGGATGCCCTCGTTTAGCTTCCGAATTGAAAAAATATGTATGAGTAAAATAACGTACACTCGAATTCGCATACGTCTTCTACGTCTTGCTAAAATAACGTAACCCCGGATTCGTTTCCGGGGTATCCAGCTCCGTATCTGCATGAAAAGTATTTTTCTCATTATCTTGAGCAGTAGCTTCCCCTGCTAGTAAAGTATTTTTCTCTTTCTCTTGAGCAATAGCTTCCCCCTGCCAGTAAAGTATTTGTCGGGCTTTATTTTGTCCTTTTATTTATCTTGTACATATTTTATTTTGATGATCAACAGATTGATTTTTCTAAAAATCATTATCAATCATTATTGAATTCCACCTCCATCAAATCTTCATAATCAGAAGACTCTGGATCTGTATCTGTTTCAGATTCAACATAAGAATTCTGATTTTTCATATTCTTATTTTGAGTTTCATCCTCATTAAAGGATTGCTGAATCATTCCAGAAAAGATGTTATCAACTTTTTTGCTGGTCTTGTCTTGTGTGAAGAAGTAGATTAAGTCATGTAGGCCCTGTTTTTTTATGTCAAGTTCTCGTTCAATTTGTTGAACGGTTTCTTCTTCAAGAAGATGTACATGTGCTTCTTTTTCTTTTTCGAATATCTTATCAATTTGATCAAATACATCCTTTTCGAGAATTGATTTTTTACGCAGAAATTTTTTCAAAAGTGAAGAGAGAGAAAACCTTTTTATATTAATGCTGAACTTAAAACATTGGCCATACAGTTGATTCCAAAGGACGGATCTTACGTCGTCAAGAGATGTCAGTATTTCACGTTTCATTTGTTTAAGGTAAGGTGTTGGAACTTCACCATCTAGGCAGTTGATGTAGTAGAGAACCTTTTTTCTAATCATCTTGGCGGAGTGGGAGAGCATTTCTTGCTCAATGATTTGTCGAATAAACAAAGAGCTGATCGACGTCACTTCCTCTGAGCCGGAGTGGATAAGGGTAAATTCTGACCGAAATCTGTTGCATATCCGGAATTTCATTTCTTGATATACTACTTCATTTATGTCTAAAAAATCTTTTATAAATATTAAAGCTATCTTAAATTCAGATAACTCTGGAAAAAATTTTTCAAAATAATTTATTTGTGATTCAACAAATTCGGGGTCAAAAGGATCCGCATCGAGATTCGGCTCTATCAATGCCATTTCTTGATCCATAGGACGCCAGGTCCTTTCATTTAAAAACC